CCGGCCTCCGTGGATATCTTTGCTTCAGAACAAAACAATTAGAATTAGGCTCGGTCAACTGGAATGTGTATTATCCATATAGGAGATCTTCCAATTGAGAAGATCCATCGACCTGAGACGAAGAAAAAGGTCTACCTACTATTTTATTTAGTTATTCAGTTAAACCAATGATTCATTATTGGAGCAGATAGCAACAACTATTTCATCGGACATGCGTATTTTTGATTTTCCGATGGATTGACATGGTTTCATTAATGGAAATTGTTTGATGTAATGAGTAAATAGGCTCTTTCGCCGTTCAAGAATTCTTGTTTAGGCAGTTCATATCATCCATACATAGTGTTTTGATCTAAGATTTCAATTCTTCCATCTTTCTGCAGTAACATATTGTTCCATGGAGCTAAGATCCAAAATATGGAATAAACAAGTATTTCCACGACTCTACCACCTGGCCAATTCTGTTCCACTTAATCCCTTTTTCATGGCCACATATCTTTATTTTATGGCTAAGGAATGGGAAATCTTTCTCCTGTTACATGAATCAAATGTTTCATTTCATCTGGGAAAAGCCATCTCTTTCTCAACAATGTCTTTGTCATTTGATCCAATAACGTTCCGTTAGATAGGAACAGATTTGATAAATACTGATAACTCTCAGATAGAGTATTAGAATGGAAAGATCCATTAGATAATGAACTATTGGTTCTAAGCCATCTGTGGCGATGAATCAACAATTCGAAGTGCTTTTCTTGCGTATTCTTGATGAACCAGCGTTTATACATAGATGTAGGAGGATTTGTTTGGGAAGTAATAAGCCCCTTTAACATCTCTTCATCTGCAAAGAATTCTCGACGGGAAAACACAGAGACAAAGGACTGATCTTTGAATAGGAAAAAGAATGGATCCGCAGGATCCCAAATGAATTGGCTTATTCGAAAAAAGCCTTGTTCTTTGGAAAATCTATCTCGTGTCTGGTACTGCATGGTTCCACTCTGCAAGAACTCTGAATCATTCTCTTGAAGCTCATCCTCTTTATGATAAATGATCCGCTTGCCCCGAAATGACCCGGCCCAATAAGGAAATCCCAATTCAGTGGGCCTTTCGATACAATCAAATATATTGCCATAAGGGCGCCATATTCGAGGAGCCCAAACTATGTGATTGAATAAATCCTCCTCCATCTGTTGTGAGTCGAAGGCTCCTTCCCCTTCTTCAAACTCCGATTCGTATTTTTCATATAGAAATCTTTGATCAACGATAGAACAAGATCCATTTTGCATCATATCTAACTGATTCCTTGGTTCGGACCGAAGAAGTAGTGTCACTCGATTATTATCAAACTGGCTGCAATCTTTTTCTGTCCGTGAGGATCCCGCCAGAGCGCCTTCTACTTCTAATAGGCCATGAACTAGATCAGAATCATTCTCAACGAAGCCATAAGAAGTGATCCAATTTTTTTCATTGGGTCCGGATGAAGACCAAAGATCTTGAGCGACCGATCCGGCAGAACAACTCAAAAGATAAAGAAGTATCGTTAATTTCTTCATGCTCGTTCCAAGTTCGAAGTACCATTTGTACAAATAAGAATCCCCTTCCTTACATGATTTCTTCTTCATATAGATAGATATAGGATCTATGGGGCAATTACTTAGAAGTACATTTTGTGCAACAGTCCTTCCTATCTGATAGAAAAGGATCTCATGATCCTGAACCGATCTTACCTGGGATCGCAAATCCCAAGTTTGTCTATGAAGAGCTGATCTAATTGTATTAGTTTCTATAATTGATTTATTCTGTGTAATACTAATTGATAGGACCTCATTGATAAGTGCTACAAGATCTCGTGCATTGAAACCCATGGTTATGGACCCGAATCCGTTAGTATGGAACATTTTCTTTTCCAAGCGAAATCCTCTAGTATAGGAAAGAATGAAAAAGTGCTTTCGTTGTTGTGGAATAAGAAGCCTTCGTATCTTAATACATGTATTTAATTTATTCGGAGCTATTAGAGCGGGATCCACTTTTTGGGGAATATGAGTCGAAGCAATAACAAGAATATTTCTAGTGGAACATCTTTCACAATCCCTGGAGAGATAGTTCTCTAATAGACCGAGGGATAAGTAATTCGACTCATTCACATACAGATCATGAATGTTTGGAATCCATATTATGCAAGGAGACATTGCTTTTGCTAATTCGAATTGAAGGGTGATATCAAATCGGTCTATTTTTGGCGTCATATCCATAATAGTTAGCACATTCGTCATAGTTAGCAGCTCCATATCAAGGTCATCATCAATATCGTCACTATCATCAATATCGATATTGTCACTATCATCAAAATCGATATCGTCACTATCATCAAAATCGATATCGTCAATAGGATAACCTTTAGACTTATCATACAGGAACTTGTTTGGAAATACCGTAATGAAAGGAACATAGGAGTTTGTCGCTAGGTATTTGATCAAATAGGATCGTCCAGTTCCTATAGAACCTA